TGCCTTGATCCACTTGGCTACATCCGCCCCTTCCCTTATCTAGCTAAAGGATTTTCTATTTTTTCCATTCATCATTATTGTATTGATTCTTACCCTCATACTTCAGATTAAGATCGAGATATTGGACATAGAATGCCAATTTCGAAAATGTAAAAAAAAAAAAAAAAGGAGTAATCGGCCGTGACACGTTCACTAAAAAAAAATCCTTTTGTAGCTAATCATTTATCGGGAAAAATTGAAAAACTCAACATGAGGGAGGAGAAAGAAATAATAGTGACTTGGTCTCGGGCATCTACCATTATACCCACAATGATTGGCCATACAATCGCTATTCATAATGGAAAGGAACATTTACCTATTTATATAACAGATCGTATGGTCGGTCACAAATTGGGAGAATTCGCACCTACTCTAACTTTCGTTAGACATGCGAGAAACGATAAGAAATCTCGTCGTTAGTCGTTCTACTAAATATTCATGTGAATAGTCTTATCTTAATAGTCTTTATATAGTATATAGTATTTAAACTTATAGTATTTATTATAGTATTTAAACTATTTAAACTGAAGAGTCTTTCTCTTAATAGTATAGTATTTTCTTTTATAGTATACTAAGACTTAGACTTTTCTTACTTATCTTATACTATACTTCACCTAGGCACTTATCATTCATTGGCAAGGGAGAACTTTCTTTTATGATAAAGAAGATAAAGAACGAAAATTTGGAGAAATCAGATAAAGAAGCAAAAGTGTTAGCTCAACATATACGTATGTCTGTTTTCAAAGCACGAAGAGTAATTGATCAGATTCGCGGGCGTTCTTATGAGGAAACACTGATGATACTGGAATTAATGCCTTATCGGGCATCGTATCCAGTTTTAAAATTAGTTTATTCTGCAGCAGCAAATGCTAGTAATAATATGGGTTTGAATGAAGCTGATTTATTTATTAGTAAAGCTGAAGTAAATGAAGGTGCTATTACGAAAAAGTTAAGACCCCGAGCTCGAGGGCGTAGTTATCTGATAAAAAAAACCACTTGTCATATAAAGATTGTTTTAAAAGAAAAAGAAAAATTATAGATTCATCTAAAGAAAGAGAATTTATATTCCTAATTTACCTAATTTAGAAAAAAAAAATAGAAAAATATGGGACAAAAAATAAATCCACTTGGTTTCAGACTTGGAACAACTCAAAGTCATCATTCTTTTTGGTTCGCAAAACCAAAAGATTTTTCCATGGGTTTACAAGAAGATGAAAAAATACGGAATTGTATAAAGAACTATGTAAAAAAAAAAAAGAGAATATCCTCCGGTTTTGAAGGAATTGCCTATATGGGAATTCAAAAAAGAATAGATTTGATTCAGGTCATAATATATATTGGATTTCCCAATTTATTAATAGAAGGACGAACACGGGGAGTCGAAGAATTACAGATGAATGTACAAAAAGAGTTTCACCGGAGACTCAATATTGCTATCACAAGAATTGAAAAACCTTATGGACAACCTAATATTCTTGCAGAATATATAGCTTTACAATTAAAAAATAGAGTTTCGTTTCGAAAGGCAATGAAAAAAGCTATTGAATTAACTGAACAAGCAGGTACAAAAGGAATTCAAGTGCAAATTGCGGGGCGTATCGATGGGAAAGAGATTGCACGTGTCGAATGGATCAGAGAGGGCAGGGTTCCTTTACAAACAATTCGCGCTAAAATTGATTATTGTTCTCATACAATTAGAACTATCTATGGAGTCTTAGGCATCAAAATTTGGATATTTGTAAACCAAGAATAAGAAAATAATGTACTTTTTTTTATCTCACTATTCTACTCAGCGATATAAAAATTTATAGCGATAGAAAAATTTATAAACTATTTTTCTATTTTTTTTTTTCTAATTTTTAAGAAAAAAAAACAATTATAAATTCTAATTATATAAGGTTTAATAAAAATTTTATTTACACTATTTATATTTATTAGTAGAATTGCTATGCTTAGTGTGTGACTCGTTAGTTTTTTCTTGAAACTTTAGAAATTTCAATTAAAAAAAAGTTGACCCTGCTAGAAAAGTAGTAACTATGAAAATTCAAGAAGTTCAAAACTAATAACCAACTTATTGCTTCGTATTGTCGAGATCCCAAGTAAAAGTCACTATATGACTGAATCATTCATATAGTTGTAGCAACTAAAATTCTTTTCATAAAAAAAATTGGATTTTTAATTGTGAAACAAAAAGGGATGTGGAAAAAAGGAAAGATGATAGAAAGATAGAATAAAGATCTCAATGATATATGATTCCCATATGTATGGTTTATGAAAAATCACTCCAGAAAAAAGCAGTGTGATAAAGCATTAAGAAAGAAAGATACAAAATCTACAATTAAAAATTAAAATTAAAAAAAAAAAATGAAAATTTAAAATATAATAAAAAATGAAAAAAAAAAAATAGAATCTAATAGAATCTAATCAAGATAGATAAAAGCTACAAAAAGAAAATCTAAATATATAAATGATAATAAATAGATGAATAATTGAATCGAGCTTCGAGTTAAGAAAAACTGAGAAGATTTACTCGGAAACAAAGAACAGATTTTGTTGAAAGCTCCATTGCAAAGTTCAGGCCTAAGCATTAATGGAGAAGCTATAGGAACGATGGAACCTTTGACTACATAGGATAAGAAATCCTAATGATTCACTGGGTAGGATGGCGAAATGAACCAAGAAAAAATGGATTTCTTCTGAATGGTCATGAATTTACCCTACAAACGAAAGAGTTAATATTCGCCCGCGAACCCTTTATTTTTTTTTTTCACAATTTTATATATTGGATAACTTTTGGCATGATTTTACATTATTATGTGGAGGTAAAGTAAAATAGCTTAGCAAATTTGATATTTAGAAAAAAAGAAGTATCATATTCATATATAAAAAACATGCCTAATTATCTAGTTCTACATAGAAATAGAAAACTTCCTATATAATAGGAAAAAATGAAAGAAAAAAAAATTTCAAATGAGTATATTCTTTTGATAGAATAAAATACATTTGTATATGTCAGATTATTGAATCATTTCATTCGCGAGGAGCTGGATGAAAAGAAACTTTCATGTCCGGCTCTGCAGTAGAGATGGAATTCATAAAAAACCATCAACTATAACCCCAAAAGAACCAGATTTCGTAAACAACATAGAGGTAGAATGAAGGGAATATCTTGCCGAGGCAAGCATATTTGTTTTGGCAGATACGCTCTTCAGGCACTCGAACCTGCTTGGATCACAGCTAGACAAACAGAAGCGGGGCGAAGAGCAATGTCACGATATGTGCGTCGTGGTGGAAAGATATGGATACGTATCTTTCCCGATAAACCTGTTACAGTAAGACCTACGGAAACACGTATGGGTTCGGGCAAGGGATCCCCCGAATATTGGGTATCTGTTGTTAAACCTGGGCGAATACTTTATGAAATGAGTGGAGTATCAGAAACTGTAGCCAAAGCAGCTATGAAAATAGCTGCATGCAAAATGCCTATAAAAACTCAATTTTTTATTTCAGGATAAGTTTTTATTTCAGGATAAGTAAACAAAAATAAAGAAGTATTTAGAAAAAAAAAAAAAAACAACCGCGGATTTTTTTATTTCTGGACATTATTTCTGGACAGACAATATTTCTTTTTTACCTTACATTGAAATAAGAGATTCAAATAAAATGATATGATTCAACCTCAGACCCTTTTGAATGTAGCAGATAACAGTGGAGCTAAAGAATTGATGTGTATTCGAATCATAGGAACTGGTAATCACCGATATGCTCATATTGGTGATGTTATTGTTGCTGTAATCAAAGAAGCAGTACCCAACATGCCTTTAGAAAGATCAGAAGTAATTAGAGCTGTTATTGTACGTACGTGTAAAGAACTCAAACGTGACAATGGCATGATAATACGATATGATGACAATGCAGCGGTTATCATTGATCAAGAAGGAAATCCAAAAGGAACTCGGATTTTTGGTGCAATTGCTCGGGAATTAAGACAGTTCAATTTTACTAAAATAGTATCATTAGCACCTGAAGTATTATAGTTTTCTAAATTTCTAAATAAGACTGGTAGATATATGAAAAAAAGATATATCCTTTTCTATTTCTATCTATCTCTATAGAATAGTCAAAGATCATAAATTCAAAGATCATAAATCATAAATAGATTGTGTCTCGTGCATATACTTTAAATTCCTAATAATCTTTTTCGAATTGAAAAATTTCAAAAAAGAAATTCAATAAAACAAAAAAGAAGCATGTTGATTATATAAAAATTAGGAGGGACCAATAACTATAATTCGTCATGGGTAGGGACATTATTTCCGATATAATAACTTCTATAAGAAATGCTGACATGGATCAAAAGGAAAGAGTTAAAATAGTATCTACTAATATAACTAAAAACATTGTTAAAATACTTTTACGAGAAGGTTTTATTGAAAACGTTCGAAAACATAAAGAAAGTCAAAAAAATTTTTTGGTTTCAACCTTACGACATAGAAAGATTGGGAAAGGAAATAAAAGAATTTTAAAACGTATCAGCCGACCCGGTTTACGAATATATTCCAACTATAAACGAATTCCTAAGATTTTAGGCGGAATGGGGATTGTAATTCTTTCTACTTCTCAAGGTATAATGACAGATCGAGAAGCTCGACTAGAAAAAATTGGAGGAGAAATTTTGTGTTATATATGGTAATTTTCTTGGGATACCCTAATTTTATCTCAAATTTACTATTTTTAAAATAGAGAGGAAAAATGAATTATAAAACTCTTCCTCTATTAGTTGATACTTAAAGGGAGGTTCCCTGGAATGAAAGAACAAAAATTGATTCATGAGGGTTTAATTACTGAATCACTTCCCAACGGTATGTTTCGAGTTCGGCTAGATAATCAAGATCTAATTCTAGGTTATATTTCCGGGAGAATCCGGCGCAGTTTTATACGTATACTACCCGGGGATAGAGTAAAAATTGAAATGAGTCGTTATGATTCAACCAGGGGACGCATAATTTATAGACTTCGCAAGAAAGATTCGAACAATTAGATCTTTCTTTTAAACATCCCCTTTGGGGGGATCTAATTTGAAGTTCAAAAATGAAAGAAACTAAAAAAAATAGATTAAAAATGAAGGTAAGGAATAAGAAATATGAAAATAAGAGCTTCTGTTCGTAAAATTTGTGAAAAATGTCGCCTGATTCGTAGGCGAGGACGAATTATAGTAATTTGTTACAATTTGAAACATAAACAGAGACAGGGGTAATTTTTCGAAAGATCTAAAAAAGAAAAAATTTATTTTCATATGAAATTCATATGAAAATAATATCCCAGTATATTTCTGTAGATTTCTGATTCTTCTTTTTATTCTTATTAATATTATATAATAAAAAAAATAAAATATGACAAAAAAAATAAATAAAATATGACAAAACCTATAGCAAAAATTGGTTTACGCAAGAATGCACGTATTGATTCACATAAGACTGAACGTAGAATACCTAAAGGAGTTATTCATGTTCAAGCGAGTTTCAACAATACTATTGTTACTGTTACAGATGTACGAGGTCGGGTGGTTTCTTGGGCTTCTGCAGGTACTTCTGGATTTAGAGGCACAAGAAAAGGAACACCCTATGCTGCTCAAGCAACTGCATTAAATGCTATTCGTAAAGTAGTGGATCAGGGTATGCAACGAGCAGAGGTTATGATAAAGGGTCCGGGTCTCGGAAGAGATGCGGCATTACGAGCCATTCGCAGAAGTGGGATGCTATTAAGTTTTGTACGTGATGTAACACCCATGCCACACAATGGATGTCGTCCCCCGAAAAAAAGACGTGTATAATTGTATAATTAAAGAGATTCCGAGAGAAATAACTAATTCAATTATCTGATCCAATAATCATAAAGAAAATAATAGTAAATCATAAAGAAAATAATAGTATGGTTCGAGAAAAAAGAGCGGGATCCACTCGAACACTACAGTGGAAATGTGTTGAATCAAGAGTAGAAAGTAAGCGTCTTTATTATGGTCGTTTCATTCTGTCCCCGCTTATGAAAGGTCAAGCCGATACTATAGGTATTGCCATGCGAAGGGCTTTACTTGGAGAAATAGAAGGAACATGTATTACATGTGCAACATCTGAAAACGTGCTGCATGAATATTCTACGATAGCAGGTATTGAAGAATCTGTACATGAGATTTTAATAAATTTGAAAGAAATTGTATTAAGAAGTAATCTCTATGGAGTTAGGGCTGCATCCATTTGCGTTAGGGGTCCAAAATATATAACCGCTCAAGATATCATTTCACCACCTTCTGTAGAAATAGTTGACACGACACAGCATATAGCTAACCTAAAAGAACCAATTGATTTGTGTATTGAATTACAAATAAAGAGAGATCGCGGATATCGTTTTAAATCCACAAATAATTCTCACGGTGGAAGTTATCCTATAGATATTGTATCCATGCCTGTTCGAAATGCGAATCATAGTATTCATTCTTACGGTAATGGCAATGAAAAACAAGAGATACTCTTTCTAGAAATATGGACAAATGGAAGTCTAACTCCTAAAGAAGCACTTTATGAAGCTTCTCATAATTTGATTGATTTATTTATTCCTTTTTTACATGCAGAAGAAGAAGATATGAATTTAGAGGAAAATGAAAACAGATGGAATCTGCCCCCTTTTTCCTTTCAAGACAGATTCACTAATCTCAAGAAAAAAAAAACAGGAATTCCATTAACATGTATTTTTATTGACCAATCAGAATTGTCTTCCAAAACCTATAATTGTCTCAAAAGGTCCAATATACATACATTATTGGACCTTTTGAGTCATAGTCAAGAAGATCTTATGAAAATGGAATATTTTTGTATAGAAGATTTAAAACAGATATTGGGCACTCTACAGAAGCATTTTGCAATCAATTTACCTAAGAAAAAGTTTTAATTTGAAATTTATTTGGGTTTTTTCATTTTTCAGAAAGAAAAATGAAGAGAATGAGTTTTTAATCTCTGACATGATCCATATATTTACAGAATAGATCATATCCATATATTTACAGAATAGATCATAATAAGATTGATGTATCTAGGGAAGATCCCTTTTTGGATCTTCTTTAGATACTTATGTCGTAGTATTTCACGGTGGAATTAATTTAAAAAAGACCTAAAGTTAAGGATTTCTCAATAGGTAAAGTTGCTCCAATACCTAACCAAAGAGCTACTGCGGTACCGATTAAAAATACTGTTGTAGCTACTGGACGACGAAATGGATTTTGAAATTTATTTACATTCTCCAAAAAAGGTACTGTCAATAATCCTATTGGTACTGAAACCATTAAAAGAACACCCAATAACTTATTGGGTACGGTGCGAAGTATTTGAAATACGGGAAAGAAGTACCATTCGGGTAATATTTCCAACGGAGTTGCAAAAGGATCCGCCGGTTCACCAATCATTGATGGCTCTAGAACTGCTAAGCCCACATTACATGCAATAGTGCCTAGAATTACTACTGGAAAAATATATAAAAGATCATTAGGCCACGCGGGTTCTCCATAATAATTATGCCCCATCCCTTTAGCTAATTTAGCTCTTAATACAGGATCATTCAAATCAGGTTTCTTTGTTATTTGGATAGGTGAATTTTTGTGGATCCATCCCCCAAAGGAACCGGACATGATAATTTTTTATCATCCGGCTCGAGCAAGAATCAAAAAGAATCACAGAAATAGATCCATATAGAATCTATATTTCATGCATATATCTACATAGATAATGTCGAATGACTCTATGTAAGAAAATCTTTCTCAAATCTCATTTCCCTGAGTTACAATGATTTGACTCAGTGCAAAGAATTAAGTTCTGGTAAGGAAATGCTCAATATCCAAGTAGGCTTACAAATTTGATCATGATCGAGTGCTTTTTGGATTGTCTCATGTCTTTTGGTTTGTATTTATCCCCACAACATTTTACATACAAAACCAAAATAGAAACTTTTTACTTGTTACTAATAAAGTCTAGCCTATGTTCTTCCTTAGATCCCTTATTTCACTCCGATAGTATCATAAATCAGGGTTGATGCAGAGGAAATGAATGCATCTATATACTATAAGAAACTGACTAAGATTGCTATCAAATTAATACTAAATAATTAATACTAAATAGGAATTTATTAGAATTATAAATTCTAATAAAAAAGATGGAATAGATAGAAACATTGGATCATGCCACATCACTGATTCTAGGGATTTTACGGAGCCTTTTCATGTATCACATGATTCGAGTATGATCATAGAAAAGATTCTCCTTAAGCGAACCGGCCTATCCTATGCTACATAAGGGGACTTATGTTATGGTTGGATGCGGAGACACATCAGGTTGTGAATTCCAACGTGACAGATAAAATAATATATCTGCATGGGCCAATCAATAGTTCAAGTCATACACTCCCATAATCCATCCTCTTTTAGAAAAATATACTTGAACTATTTGTATTAAAGAAAAAATAAAATACTTTATAGTTGAGGAAAAGTATCCAAATAACATGCCTTATTTTTCAATAATTCATATTTCTAGCAATGAAAAACTTTTGTTCCTCCCCAATAGGATGAATTACAAATATCTATAATTTATTTTCTCTATAAAGGACCCGAAATACCTTGCTTACGTATCATTAGAAAGTGCATTAACATAAATATGGCAGTAAGAAGAGGCAATACAAAAGTATGTAAACTATAAAAACGAGTCAAAGTGGATTGCCCCACACTAGCACTTCCGCGTAATAATTCTACCAAAGGTGATCCTATTATAGGAATAGCCTCAGGCACGCCTGTTACAATTTTGACTGCCCAATAACCAATTTGGTCCCAAGGTAAGGAATAACCAGTTACGCCAAAAGATGCGGTCAATACAGCCAGAATCACCCCTGTAACCCAAGTTAATTCGCGGGGTTTTTTAAAACCACCCGTAAGATATACACGAAATACGTGCAAGATCATCATTAAAACCATCATACTTGCTGACCATCGATGAACTGATCGAATTAACCAACCAAAGTTTGCCTCAGTCATTATGTATTGAACAGAGGAAAAAGCCTCTGTAACAGTTGGACGATAGTAAAAGGTCATAGCAAAACCCGTAGCTACTTGTACTAAAAAACAAGTGAGCGTAATCCCCCCCAGACAATAAAATATGTTGACATGAGGAGGAACATATTTACTAGTTATATCATCTGCAATCGCTTGAATCTCGAGACGTTCCTCGAACCAATCATATACTTTATTGAGATAGGTAACCCAAGAGGGATTCCCCCTCTAAGAACCGTATATGAGAATTTCATCTCGTACGGCTCAAGGCGAAATACACAAATACTGGTTTTCACAGATATGGAATAAAGAGTTTTAAACTTTTTGGAGCTTAGCCTCTTGACTCGATTTGATCCAAAGATACTAAGAAAAGTAATAAAAATCCGGAATCTAGTCTTTATGATGATAATGCCAAGAAATAAAATCTCAAGTTGGCTCATTCATCTGTCTTTATGGTAATCATGACATCATGACAGGCCTCTTGAATCTTCTCTTCCCTATTTTTTTTCTTTTTTGATAGGAATTCTCTTGTTGAGACCCTATAAATCAATTAAAACCTCAGATTCATACTAGAACCACGATGATTTAAGAAAGCCAAAGCTAAACTCAAAGGTTTTCTGAGTAAAAACCGTTTGATCATCACTTATTCACTTATTCAATGAATGTAATAACTCAACAAAATATAGAGAAATATTTTTTTTTGGTTAAAAGAAGTTTGAAGGAAAAAATTATTTGATTTAAAAAAGATCTATTTACATTTTTTTTTTTAGTCCGGTTGCGAGGTCTGAATAATAAGTATGAATCATAGTTTAAAAATTTCTTTTCTTGATCTATTCTATATAGTCCGTGCTCCAGAGACTAGAAGAAATATCTGACGAGGTAGAATCATCTTGATAGAGATGACAGGTCCATTCTATGTATTCTAAATAGGATCAATTATAACAAGTCACACGCTCATATTCCGTAAATGAAATATCGAAAAAAAAAAAAAAATAAATTTCACGATCGAACTACCAGAATGGTCTTTAAATCCCAAAATCCAAGTCTTAAATAATCTTAAGTTTCAATATTTTCAGGCATTAATAAAACCGGGAAGTCCTAGTTTTTCTGAACTAGTTTATTGAAATTCCATCCAGTAAAACTGATGAATTATAAATTTCCAAAATAATAGATAGAAATATTGCAAATAGAGACATAGCCACTCCCATAAGTGGTGTAGTTCCCCACCCTGGAGCTACTTTTCCATATTCCGAATTCAATGGTCTCAATAAATTCCCTACGCCAGTTCGTCTTGGCCCAGATCTAGAACTACTCTCAACGGTTTTTGTAGCCATAAATCCTCTTTCATCACGGGTTGTAATTTGTTGACTTTGTATAGCATTCCATTGTAGTTGTAAATAAACGACATTATCGCGATCCATTGTGATCTTTAAATTAAAAAAAAAAAAAAAATGGAAACAGCAACTCTAGTCGCCATCTCCATATCCGGTTTACTTGTAAGTTTTACTGGGTACGCCTTATATACCGCTTTTGGGCAACCCTCTCAAAAATTAAGAGATCCCTTTGAAGAACACGGAGACTAGTTGAAGTAACGAGCCTCCCATATGAATATTGGGGGGCTCATTACTTTAATGGAAATAATGAAAAATCCTTTCATTTTTTAGTTGGAACTTTAGGTGGTTCTCGAAAAAATATAGCGAAAAAGATTATCCCTAAAGTCGAAACTAAGAGGAATGTATAAACCAATGCTTCCATAGATTCGATCGTGGTTTACAATTATAGCTTCCACACCTATTCATTTTGGATAATTTTTTTAGATAATTTACTAAATAAATTCTAAATTTTAAATTACTAGGACTATTCAATATATTATATTCTTTTTCTAATTTTTTTCTATTCTTATATTTTTCTATTCTCTATTCTTATAATAGAAGATATTAATATGAAATACTAAAAATACTCAAAATACTAAAAGAAAAAATATAGGCAAAAGATGGCAAAGAAATTTTGTATTAGACTACTTGTCTCCTTGTAGTCGGATCTCCAAGTTTTTGGAATGTTCCAAATTCTACTTGAGCATCCAAATCTGGATCAATACCGGCAAAAACATCTCTGAACAAAGTTCTAGCGCCGTGCCAAATGTGTCCGAAAAAGAAAAGCAAAGCAAATGTAGCATGCCCAAAAGTAAACCAACCCCTTGGACTGCTACGAAAAACACCATCGGATTTCAAAGTAGCTCGGTCTAATTCAAAAATTTCACCCAATTGGGCACGTCTAGCATATTTTTTCACAGTAGCAGGATCACTATAAATAACTCCATTGAGTTCGCCACCATAGAATTCAACAGTAACCCCTACTTGTTCAACACTATACTTGGATTCTGCCCTTCTAAAAGGAACATCGGCCCTCACAATCCCGTCTACATCTACTAAAACTACCGGAAATGTTTCGAAAAAGGTCGGCATACGACGTACAAAAAGTTCGCGCCCTTCTTTATCTCTAAATATGGGATGCCCCAACCATCCAACAGCTATTCCATCCCCGTTATCCATTGAGCCTGCTCTAAATAATCCCCCTTTCGCCGGATTATTACCAATGTAATCGTAAAAAGCTAATTTTTCGGGAATTTTAGACCAAGCTTCTGATAAGCTCAGATTTTCGGCTAGTCCCGTCCCAACTCTTCGATATATTTCTTGCTGAAAGTACCCCTGATCCCACTGATAACGAGTGGGGCCAAATAATTCGATTGGGGTAGTTGCTGAACCATACCACATAGTCCCAGCAACAATGAAAGCTGCAAAAAAAACAGCAGCAATACTACTGGAAAGAACAGTTTCGATATTACCCATGCGTAATCCTTTGTATAGACGTTGAGGCGGACGGACACTAAGATGAAATAGACCCGCTAATATACCCAATGTACCTGCTGCAATATGATGAGAAGCTATTCCCCCCGGAACAAAAGGATCAAAACCTTCTGCACCCCACGCTGGATTTACAGATTGTACTTTTCCGGTAAGTCCATAAGGATCAGACACCCATATTCCAGGACCATATAAGCCTGTTACATGAAATGCGCCAAAGCCAAAGCAAGCTACTCCTGAGAGAAATAAATGAATTCCAAAGATCTTGGGCAAATCCAAAGAAGGTTTTCCTGTACGTTCATCAGAGAATATTTCTAGGTCCCAATAAACCCAATGCCAGATAGCTGCCAAGAAACACAAGCCAGAAAACAAAATATGTGCCCCTGCCACGCCTTCATAACTCCAAATGCCCGGATTATTCGTTATAGTTCCTCCTGAAATATTCCAACCCCCCCACGAATTGGTTATTCCTAAACGAGTCATGAAGGGTATAACGAACATGCCTTGTCTCCACATTGGATCAAGAACAGGGTCAGAGGGATCAAAAACAGCTAATTCATATAGAGCCATTGAACCGGCCCAACCAGAAACTAGAGCTGTATGCATTATATGGACAGAAAGCAATCGACCGGGATCATTCAATACAATAGTATGAACACGATACCAAGGCAAACCCATGTAAATACCCCTTTCTGAAAAATAAATAGACATTATTTAACTTTATCGCATTGGAAAAGACTAGACCGTGTACTTCACCTATTCGGTATATTTTGTATAGAAAGAATTAATATTTATTTTTATTCCTTTCTTTTATTTCGAAGAACAAAGAGAAACAGATCTTATTCTATACCGGATAAGTACCAAGACGCAATGGGAGGGTGTTGTGGAAAAGAATGCATAGATACTTGTTTATCATAAAGAAAAATAGGATCAATCGGATCGATCGTTCAAATTTTTCTTTATTTATTCTATCTTCCTATAGGAACCTTCCAGTATTCCAGTATATATAGTATATATATATATAGTATATATATATACTCCAAATACTCCAATATATACTCCAAATACTCCAATTCTGTCTATTATCTATATACTAAGTACTAAGAAACTAAGAATAAAAATATTCTATTAGAATATAAATAGAAAAATGAAGTTAGAATAGAAAAATTAAGAATATTAAGTTCTATAATATATAATAGAAGACTATAGGATAGAAAAATAGAATAAAAGAAAAAGAATATAGAATCAAAAAAGATAAAATAAAGAAAATGAAGAAGACAATAAAGCCATTTTTACGTTTCCATATTAAAGTAAAATATAGTATTTCATTTTTTTTCTTTATTTTAATGCCAATTGGTGTTCCAAAAGTACCTTTTCGGAGTCCTGGAGAGGAAGATGCAGTTTGGGTTGACGTATAGTGCGACTTGTCAGACATATGGGTCATATGGTATTTCCCCGTTATCTCTCCCCATCGAGTATTCTATGTTTCGCCCAATCCAATAGATTTCTATTAAATATTGTATTAATCAAACCATCAAGAATTCGGAGCGTGAAGCACAATGATTCCTATTGTCAATCAATATTATCAATTAGAATAATTGATGGTTTACTTGGACTGAGAAAATAAAGTATCCAGGCTCCGTTCAGAGAATCCCAAATTTGGAATGGTAAGAGTCAAGTAATAGAATGGAAGTGTAAATGTAGTAATATAAATATTTTCACCAGAAAAAATAAAAAAATAGAATTTTAATAATGAAAATATAGAATCAGATAATAAAAGAAGAAAGAAGAAAATATAAATCTAATTACTAATTAAGAAATTAGTAAATTCATTAGTAATTAGATAGAATATAATCTAACTTGCTAAAATATAATCGATTTTTTATTCTATGAAATACATTCTAGTATTCTATGAAATAGATTCTAGATTTTTACACGATTACCACTTGTATTATAAGCTTTTCATAGTTTAGAGAACGGTATTAAATGAATGAAAAAAAAGAAGTGGTATTAAAACCATTTGCCCTATATGCACAAATGGAATTCGGACAAATCTTCCCCCGGAGTAGAACAAGAACCTAAAAGAATTGAAAGGACCCATTCAGGAACAAGAAAATTACATCGTTATTTGAATTTCAATGAAACAATACATCAATGAAAAATTAGTTAAATAAGTTCATAAAATTCTTTATTTCTTTTCTACATTATAGAATATAGGGAAGGGGAAGGAGGCCAAAACTCCTGTAAAAAAAAAGAAATAGGACTGGAATCAACACATTGATTTTTTTTTTTTCGCAATTATTTCGAACCGTATGCATTCTAAGGTGCACGTACGGTTCCTCAGGGATCTAATTTTTCCCTAATCAACCGACTTCATCGAGAAAGATTACTTTTTTTAGGCCAAGCGGTTGATAGTGAGATCTCGAATCAACTTGTAGGTCTCATGGTATATCTCAGCATAGAAGATGATACTAAGGATCTTTATTTGTTTATAAACTCTCCAGGCGGATGGGTAATCCCAGGAATATCCATTTATGATACTATGCAATTTGTGTCACCGGATGTACATACAATATGCATGGGATTGGCCGCTTCAATGGGATCTTTCATTCTGGTTGGAGGAGAAATTACCAAACGTCTAGCATTCCCTCACGCTTGGCGCCAATGAGTTTTTATGTAAGAATTTAAGATGAGAAAAAAAAAGAAGACTATGCCTTCGCTGTATCGAATATGAATAAAATAAAGAAAAAGAATAAGTAATAATAGCATGGCACTTCGAGTTCGATATGAACAAACCATTATTGTTTTTTTCTAACATGAGATTTTGTATCGAGATAGTAGTATGAAAAAAGGGTTAGTCCCAATTTGATCTTATGTGTCAAGAGTAAATTTCAGCGTCACAAACCCTTTTTCTTCCACACCAGAAGTCTCTTTCTTTTCTTTATGTTCTGAGAGAAAGAGTAAAAAGAATTTTATCCTTCTTGGATCGTATCAAAAAGAAACTTTGGGATTGCTAAACCATAGACGCGAGAAATAGCTAAAGCAACAGAACCATCATAGTATTTTTTTACTACTACGAAAGGAAGGGTGGTAAATGGATCATTTAACGATTTGGATCAGATTCTGATTTTTGATAGAAAAAATTCCATTGCAGAGCCGTATGCAATGTACAAAAGATGCCCGTACGGTTGTTTCATTCTATTTTTTCCCTTACTTTAACCCAATCGTGCAAAATAGAAAAACCGTTCATGATTAATATCATCAGGGTTATGATTCACCAACCTGCCAGTTCTTTTTATGAGTCACAGGCAGGGGAATTTATCCTGGAAGCAGAAGAACTATTGAAACTTCGCGAAATCATAACAAAAGTTTATGTACAAAGAACGGGTAACCCTTTATGGGTTATATCTGAAGATATGGAAAGGGATGTTTTTATGTCAGCAACAGAAGCCCAAGCTCATGGCATTGTTGATCTTGTAGCGGTATAAAATGAAAATACCGGGGATTTCATATAAATCAGGATGTTATATTGAATAAAAAAAACATTTATAATAATCAATCATCAGGTTAAGATCGATCTAAACCAACCCAATTTATTCTATCTAGAATGAGATTCTATAGACACCATATGCCAACCATTAAACAACTTATTAGAAACGCAAGACAGCCAATAAGAAATGTCACGAAATCTCCCGCTCTTCGAGGATGTCCTCAGCGTCGAGGAACATGTACTAGGGTGTATGTGCGACTCGTTAAATTCAGATAATGAGTTTTCATAAATTCTTTACGAACACTACCACGGAATAGGATAGATAGAGTGGAAGACGGACATTTAATTGACTCTTTTCTAATATCTAAAAATGAAGATCTATCATCTACTTATTCTTTTTCTTATTTTATGGAATTTATGGTTTCTATTGGTGCAAATCCAATCACTCCTTTTTCTATTTTGAGATGAGAGACAATTCTCCATTGGTAGTAAAGAGTTATCCATTAAGCGGAGGAAATAGTTTTATAAGAAGCAAAAGATGCTCCTATTCTTGAAAAAACGGACTAATAGGGTAAGCTACCTAGCTAACTTTCATAATTAAATGCCGTCACTTTATGGATAGATTTTTTGTGAAAAGGACTATTTATTACTTTTTAATTAGAATTGAAAAAAGAATTCTAATTAAAAAATAAATGGATAGAGCCAAAAAGTGTGAACTATACAAGTTCACAAGAAAATTTTATGAAATGAAAGAAGAGGCTCCGGTGTATAGAGAGGACCTCACCGTTTCAGAAGTTGCCATAAAAACGAGGGAACCCACTATTCTTTTCTTTTTTCTTTAGTAGCATCTTCTTTTCAGGCGAAACTGCCTGGAAAAAAGAAAAATTAGAAAAATTGTGGTTGGGAAGGTCATAGTAGCAAAAGCCATTGGAATTTATATTTTATATATAGGAAGAATCCGTTTTGTTATTAAGTGACCGGAGGTAAAGGATGACTGAAAGAAAAGAAATCAATTAGTTATTCAAGAAAGTTTCATTTGATTCAATGACCAGAGTTAAACGAGGATATATAGCTCGGAGACGTCGAAAAAAAATTCGTTTATTTGCATCAACCTTTATAGGGGCTCATTCAAGACTTACTCGAACGACTACTCAACAAAGAATGAGAGCTTTGATTTCCTCTCATCGAGATAGGAACAGGAAAAAGAGAGATTTTCGTCGTTTGTGGATCACTCGTATAAATGCAGTAACTCGTGAGGTTGGAGTATTCTATAGTTATAATAGATTTATAAAAAATCTGTACAACAGACAATTGCTTCTGAATCGTAAAATACTCGCACAAATAGCCTTATCAAATAAGAATTGTTTTGATATGATTTCTAATCAAATAATGAAGAAAAAGAAAATACAATTAAAATAAAGGAAGAAAAGAATCTTACTAGAATCTACTATAAAATAAACAAGAATGATTGAAACAGAATTTCCCGGAGAATTAACTCCGGGAAGATAGAATAAAAATAAATGAAGATTTGAGTAGTAGAAATAAACAAACATCTTTCAAGAAAAAAGATTTATTCTCCATTTTTATTTTTCTTTTTTATAACATTTTATAATTTTATAACATAAGACAAGAATCAAATCTGGATTCTAGGGTTTTTTGGGCAAAACATTAATCTGAGCTTAAGTTCTGATTGTAGTTTTGAGGAGTATATCTATTTATTTTTGGTTCTAGGACTAATAGTTCTAGGGATTGACTCAGCTCTATCCAATTGTTTCTCATTATTACGAAAAGGTAACGAAGATAAAATACGAGCTTGTTTTATAGCAATAGTAATGAATCGTTGTTGTTTCAAGGTTAACCTATTCACCCGTCTAGATAAGATTTTTCCTTGTTCACTAATAAATCGGCTAATTAAACTTATGTTTCTATAATCGATCCGATCCCCCGATCCAATTGGGGGTAAACGCCTCCGAAAAGATCGCTTGGATTTACGAAAAAGTTGTTTGGATTTATCCATGATTTGTTTATCCCTTGTTTGTTTATTCCTTATGTCTTATGTATAGAATAATATAGAAAATAAAATTCTCTTTTTTTCTTATTTATTTAAGATCCGAACAAAAGAGGATTTTTTCTTTTTTTTTTTTTTTTTTATGTTAAGTCCCGCTCTTTGGAAAAATTACACACGCATTCTGTTCCATCTATTTTTTTATTTCCCCGTGAATCGTAGACTTTTTACAATAGCGGCAAAATTTTTTCAATTCTAATCGATTGGGTGTATTGTGTCGATTCTTTTGAGTAATATATCTAGAAATGCCCGGTGATTCTTTATTGACATCCTTTCGAACACAACAGGTACATTCCAAAATCACTAGAATTCTGATATCTTTACCCTTGGCCATAAACCTCCTTTCCTTTTTGGATCAACTTCACTTTAAAACTCTATTCTTTTTCTTTTCAATCCAAACTAAAAAAAAAAAAATATTTACAAATTTCATTTTTAGATTTTTAGTTAGTAACTTTTCTTAATTCCTTAATCTAAAATATCGATTTTTTTTATTATTAGAATTTGAATAATTTCGAAGTACTAGAATCTAAATTCTAATTCTTAGGAATTACTATAACTAGAAAGAGAAAAAGAGAAAGGGTCATGTTCATTAAGAGAAGAGTATGAAAAATATAGTAATAATTAAGTAATACAATTTTTTCTAATTCGCAATTATTCCTATCCTAATCTTAGTATTTTCTTCTTTCTATGTTTGATATGTTTGAATTTCGTCGAATCACCCCTAGACTGGATCCAAATTTTCTTTTTTTTTTTTCCAAAAAATTATATCGTAGATTAATTGAGGTTTCATAGACTTTTTCTTTCTTTTTTTCTATCCTAAAGAAAAAAAGAACGTAATTGGAGCCATATTACGTAGAATTTCTCTCAAATCTTCTTCATTTCTTCGCATATAAATACAAGAATTAAATCAGAATTAAAAAAAAGGGAATGATAGGGCATCTGGAAAGAAACGATTAATTTCTATCAAGAGACCTGCTAAAGATCCAAACCATAGAGTGGTTAGCACAGGTGCCGTGGAGAGATATGTTTTTATATCTCGCATTTAAAATCCTCCTTCTTATTTTATTTATTTTTTTTTTTTTTTTTTTGTGATTCTTTATTTTTATTGTAGATTCTAATACATATATAGTCTAGTATAGTCTAGTTCAATATTTTCAATTCTAAGAAATAGATCATAGATAACCCGATCTTGTAGTTCAAGATCATTTGTTTTTGTTCGCAAAATTGAATTAGACTTAGGAATTATTAACTAAAATGCATTTGTAAAATGTAAAATGACCTAGCAGATTTAATTTTGCGAACAAAAACAAATGATAAAAACATTATTTATGTCTTTATACATTATTTATGTTTTTATATAGGTAGAAGAAAAAAGACGGATGTGGAAAACAAGACATGGATTTTGTAAAATGACACTGTACAACAATTGAGAAAAAGGGATGTAGCGCAGCTTGGTAGCGCGTTTGTTTTGGGTACAAAATGTCACAGGTTCAAATCCTGTCATCCCTACCTATTCTTTCTCCTATGGACAGTTACGAAGGATTCGTTGAATAAGATCGGGTCAAATTGGACATAATCTTTCGTTTTTACATACTCATACTATATGTACATAATACCTTTTGAAATATTTTTCTTTACAATCGTATCTACTTTATATAGATATAAGAATATAGATATAAGAATATAGATATAAGAAAGCGCTCTTAGTTCAGTTCGGTAGAACGCGGGTCTCCAAAACCCGATGTCGTAGGTTCAAATCCTACAGAGCGTGATTCCATTCCATTTATGTTATGTTTAATTCCAATAAAATAACTTAACAAAATAAAGTAGAATTGCAATTGAAATATTTCAATTTGACCCCCTACAAGGAGGGGGTCAATAAAAAAGAAATGTTACTAAATCAAAGGTCCAACTGATCACCGCGCCTGTATTGTAAATATGCAGTTACAAATAATCCTATTAACGTAATAGGGATTAGACCTAAGACTATTCCAAATAGAAAAACTTCAATCATTTAAATTTGTTTTAGGGAATAAAAAGAGAGATAAGATCTATCCCTAAATATTAATCCGAATTATCCGTAAATCTCAATGACCAGTAATTGGCAATTTACGCGGTAAGGAACCATAGAATACCTGAAATTAAATATTCAGAAAGACTTTGATTGTAATTTTTTTAAAAGAAATTTCATTCTTTTCAAATAAGTTGTATCTTATTCAAACCAATAAATAGAGCTGGGGTTATAGTTGAAGCAGCCAGTAAAAAGCCGAAATAACTAGTTAGAATAGGCATGAAAGAGCTAAATTAGATATGTTCTTTTACTATATATATATGAATAAAACATTTACCTAAGTCTCAATTCAGATACGACGATAAGAAAAACTAATTTCAAGAAGTCGTTTAATTCCAATTGAAAATTCTTGATTCATCAGTCATTCTATATGGACACTAAAAAAA